GTTTATAAACTCTCCCGGCGGATGGGTTATCCCTGGAGTGGCTATTTATGATACAATGCAATTTGTGCGACCAGATGTACAGACAATATGCATGGGATTAGCCGCTTCAATGGGATCTTTTATCTTGGCCGGAGGAGAAATTACCAAACGTCTAGCATTCCCTCACGCTCGGCGCCAATGAGGTTTTTATTTGAGAGAAAAAAATAAGACTATGCCTTCGCCATATGAATATTAAGTAATAATAGCATGGCACTTTGAATTCGATATCAAAATAAAAAAAATTTTTATTGTTTTTTCAAAACATTTGATTATGTATCGAGAGAGTAGTATGAGATAAAAGGTATTTCCTGTTTTTTATATTGGATATTCCAGTTCAGCGTCACAAACTTTTTTATTTTCACACCGGGGGCTTAGTTGTATTCTGAAAGAGTTCGAAAATAAAAAAAAAAGATTATTTTTTTCCTTAATTTTACAAAAAGCAACTTTGGGATTGCTGAAACACAGACAAACCAAATAATCTTAATAATAAATATATATAAAGCAACGGAACCATCATAGTATTTTTGAACTCCTACGAAAGGAAGGGTGGTAATTTGATCATTTACCGATCTGGGTCTGATAGATCCTATTTTTTTCTTTGATGGAAGGTAAAGGTCAATTTTATTATAGAGCCGTATGCAATGCATAAAAGATGCCCGTACGGTTGTGGTTGTTCAATTCTGTCTTTTTTTATTTTTATTCTTTATCTTTCTTTTCTATTCATCATGCAAAATAGAGGAACCCCTCTTTTGTTATACCATCAGGGTAATGATTCATCAACCTGCTAGTTCTTTTTATGAGGCACAAACGGGAGAATTTATCCTGGAAGCGGAAGAGTTGCTAAAACTGCGTGAAACCCTCACAAGGGTTTATGTACAAAGAACGGACAAACCCTTATGGGTTGTCTCGGAAGACATGGAAAGAGATGTTTTTATGTCAGCAACAGAAGCCCAAGCTTATGGAATTGTTGATGTTGTAGCGGTGGTTGAGTGAAAAGCCCGGATTTTTTTCGCGCAAATTCTCGATTTCCTATTTTATATTTTTGCTGAATTTACTAGAAAATTAAATAGAAGTAATTAAAAATCATCAGGTTAGGATCGATCTAAACCAGCCCATTATTTATATGATATGATTCAACATGCCAACTATTAAACAACTTATTAGAAATACAAGACAGCCAATCAGAAATGTCACAAAATCCCCCGCGCTTCGGGGATGCCCTCAGCGTCGAGGAACATGTACTAGGGTGTATGTGCGACTCGTTCAGATCATGAGCTGGGATAAAAGAAAGAAAACCCTTTTTTTTTTAGTATCAATGATCAGTACCGGGGAATAGGATAGAATAGAAAAAGAAGTCCGTTCAATTCAGTATAAAAACAGTATAAAAAAAAGAATCTATCCATTCTATTGTGTATGAAATTTATGGTTTCCATTGGTCCAAATCCAATCACCTCAATTTAAGATGAGAAGCAATTCTCCATTGGTAGCAAATGGTTATCCATTAAGCGGAGAAAATCCTACTTAAAAATAAAAACATAAAACTTAGGCCCCTCTTGCAAGAACGGACTAACAGGGTTAGCTACCCAGCCAACTTTCATAATTAAATACCGTTACTGTGTAAGTAGATCTAATCGTGAAAGACCTATTACTGGATAATTCATGGGTAGAGCCAAAGAATGTGAACTATACAAGTTACCAATAACATTGATTAAATGAAGTAAAGGCTCCGGTGTATAGAGAAAACCTCACCGTTTAAGAAGTAACCATATAAACGAAGGAAGCCACTATTTCTTTATCCATTTATATTTTTTATTTATTATATTTTGATACCTAGTAAAATGAAATTTCTTATTTCGAAGTGAAATGTCTAGAAAAAAGAAAAATAGCGGTCGGGAAGGTTATAGTAGCCAAAGTCATTGGAATTTTTAGTTTATACATTGGAAAAAAGCTTTGTTATTAATAGACTAGGAAAGGGAAAAAGAATAACTGAAAGAAAGGAAATCTATTAGTTATTCGTCAAAGTTTCATTTATTCAATGACCAGAATTAGACGGGGAAATATAGCTCGGAGACGTAGAACAAAAATTCGTTTATTTGCATCAAGCTTTCGAGGGGCTCATTCAAGACTTACTCGAACAATTACTCAACAGAAAATAAGAGCTTTGGTTTCGTCGCATCGGGATAGGGATAAGCAAAAGATAAATTTTCGCCGTTTGTGGATCACTCGAATAAACGCAGTAATTCGTGAAATAGGGGTATCCTATAGTTATAGTAGATTAATACACGACCTATATAAGAAACAGGTGCTTCTTAATCGTAAAATACTTGCACAAATAGCTATATCAAATAAAAATTGTCTTTATATGATTTCCAATGAGATCATAAAAGAAGTAGATTGGAAAGAATCCACCGGAATAATTTAAACGGAGTTCCCCGGAGAATGAACTCCGGGAGGGTAAAGT